TGAGTATTTATTCGAAAAAGGTTTATTCGACCCAATAGTACCACGTAATCTTTTAAAAGGTGTTCTGAGTGAGTTATTTCAACTCCACGGTTTCTTTCCCTTGAATCACAGTTCCAAAAATTAAAGTATAGCACTAGATTCGTTTATTTTATTTGTAGCGAACAAAAAAAAATATTTAATTCATGTAATCGTAATTAAAAGAAACAATATATATATTGTTTTCCTTGTTGACATAAGTTCTCCTTGTAGATAGACAGAGGTTTCGGATAATTATATTTTTTTGTTTTTTTATTTCATTTTTATTTATAATTATTTATATAATTTTAATATTTTTAATATTAAAATATATTAATTATTATTTGAACTTAACTTATTATATTTATTATTATATTACTTATTATTTAAATATATATATATTTAAATATTATAGTTTCTATCTAATCATATAGCTAATAGAATTATAGTTGATATTATTTATCACTTAGTAGATAATATTATTTACAATATGATAATAACTTGATATTACTTATGATAGATATATGATAGATATATCATAAATAAGCATAAGAGGATATCTTTTTATTAGATAGAAATATTAATAGATAGAAATAGTAAATCGAGGCATCTATTCTATGACAGATTTCAACTTACCCTCCATTTTTGTACCTTTAGTGGGCCTAGTATTTCCGGCAATTGCAATGGTTTCTTTATTTCTTCATGTCCAAAAAAATAAGATTGTCTAGACCCAATGGTAATGAATCTTATCAAGTGATTTCAACACCGTATTATAATACAGATATTTATTTCGTGTAATATGGTATGATATGTGGCTTTTGCCAAACACACAAGTGAAAGAACTTTTATGCGGATATATAATATCTGTATAAATGCATGTATATGTGGATATAGCTGGTTCAAAATGAATTAGCGAAAAATAGAAAGTCAATGTATCTAACTAATTACTCCTGATGTTTCACATAACAATAGTGCTAGTTGATGAAAGTTAATTCGGGGTCAAGAAAGGTAAAGTCAAATTTATTTGGGTTATTCGCTCAATTCCAATCGAATGCAACTGAATGCAGTATAGTATGAATTGGCGATCAGAACATATATGGATAGAACTTATAACGGAATCTCGAAAAACGAGTAATTTTTGCTGGGCCTGTATCCTTTTTTTAGGTTCACTAGGATTCTTAGTGGTTGGAACTTCCAGTTATCTTGGTAGGAATTTGATCTCTGTATTTCCATCTCAGCAAATCGTTTTTTTTCCGCAAGGGGTTGTGATGTCTTTCTATGGGATCGCGGGTCTGTTCATTAGCTCCTATTTGTGGTGCACTATTTCGTGGAATGTAGGTAGCGGTTATGACCGATTCGATAGAAAAGAGGGAAGAGTGTGTATTTTTCGTTGGGGATTTCCTGGAATAAATCGTCGCATCTTCCTTCGGTTCCTTATGAGAGATATCCAATCAATCAGAATAGAGGTTAAAGAGGGTCTTTATACTCGTCGTGTCCTTTATATGGAAATCAGGGGCCAAGGAGCCATTCCCTTGACTCGTACTGATGATAATTTGACTCCACGAGAAATTGAACAAAAAGCTGCTGAATTAGCCTATTTTTTGCGCATACCAATTGAAGTACTTTAAAATGAACTCCGAACTAAAGTAAAGAATAAATATCCTCTCAAGGTGGGGAAAAGAACTTGCTAATTCCCCTTTTTAATAAAAGACAAGTTTCCTGATTCTTTTAGACGAGAAGTCTAATCTAACTAACTAATCTAATAATTAATTTATATCTATAAATTAATCAAACCTATCCGAACATGTATTTCGTAATACATAATTCATCTTTTTAGGCCTATGATTTTAAATTGATACCCTTTTTCTGATTAGACAGTAAAAGATTTCGTTTCGAAAGAATTAATGTAAGTTTTTTGGTCTCGAAACTTGATTCGTTACTTAAAGTGGGTTTTGGGGTATTCATCGAAAGAAACAAATGAAAATGAAATTGGTTTGAATTTGCCCAATTGAGATATCTGAAATATATTACAAATAAAAAGGAAAGGAATAGATCCAGAGATCACTACTTTGTTATACAACTCGTGCTTCAGAGAAATATCAGATAGAGTCGACGAATGAGTTCATTAAAAATGAAAATGAAATTCACAGATCAAAATGAAAAAAAAAAGAAAGCATTGGCCTCCCTTCCGTATCTCGCATCTATGGTATTTTTGCCCTGGTGGGTCTCTTTCTCTTTTAATAAATGTCTGGAACCTTGGGTTACTTATTGGTGGAATAGCAAACAATCCGAAACTTTTTTAAATCATATTCAAGAGAAAAACGTTCTAAAAAGATTCATAGAATTAGAAGAACTATTCCTATTGGATGAAATGATAAAGGAGTACCCGGAAACACATATACAAAAACTTCATATAGGAATACACAAGGAAACAATACAATTGGTCAAAGCATGCAATGAATATGATCTCCATATCATTTTACATTTCTCGACAAATATAATATGTTTCACTATTCTAAGTGGTTATTTTATTCTGAGTAATGAAGAACTCGTTATTCTGAATTCTTGGGTTCAGGAATTCCTCTATAACTTAAGTGACACAATAAAAGCTTTTTCGATTCTTTTAGTTACTGATTTATGGGTCGGATTTCACTCGACCCGTGGTTGGGAACTAATGATAGGTTTGGTTTACAACGATTTTGGATTGGATCATAACAATCAGATTATATCTGGTCTTGTTTCCATTTTTCCAGTTATTCTAGATGCAATTGTTAAATATTGGATTTTTCATTATTTAAATCGTGTATCTCCTTCGCTTGTAGTAATTTATCATTCAATGAATGAATAAAGAACTCATTTGATCTCATCATATCAATAAAATTAGAATCCTTCTTCCTTTATAAATAAATAGAAATTAAGCATTTAATTCAATTTAAGTATTTAATTACAAATTTTACTTAATTCCTTATACTTTCATCTGTTCAAGGTATTCATCGTATATTCCAGTACAATTATTCTAGTACAATGCCAGACTCGTATATAGGTAACTATACTAGTTACCTATCTAATTTATTGTAAAAACTCCGAAATTTATGATTGGACATGCAAAATAAAAATGCTTTTTCTTGGGTAAAGGAAGGGATGACTCGATCCATTTCTGTATCGATCATGATATATGTAATAACTCGGTCATCCATTTCAAATGCATATCCCGTTTTTGCGCAGCAGGGTTATGAAAACCCGCGAGAAGCAACGGGACGAATTGTATGTGCCAATTGTCATTTAGCTAATAAACCCGTGGATATTGAAGTTCCGCAAGCTGTGCTCCCTGATACTGTATTTGAAGCAGTTGTCCGAATTCCTTATGATAAGCAACTGAAACAAGTTCTTGCTAATGGTAAAAAGGGGGGTTTGAATGTGGGGGCTGTTCTCATTTTACCCGACGGATTCGAATTAGCCCCCCCTGATCGTATTTCTCCCGAATTGAAAGAAAAGATTGGAAATTTGTCTTTTCAGAGTTATCGTCCTAATAAAAGAAATATTATTGTGATAGGTCCTGTTCCTGGTCAGAAATATAGTGAAATTATCTTTCCCATTCTTTCCCCCGACCCAGCTACGAAGAAAGATGTTCACTTCTTAAAATATCCCATATATGTAGGTGGGAACAGAGGAAGGGGTCAGATTTATCCTGATGGTAGCAAAAGTAACAATACAGTCTATAATGCTACATCAGCAGGTGTAGTAAGTAGAATAGTACGTAAAGAAAAGGGTGGATATGAAATAACCGTTGTTGACCCATCGGATGGACATCAAGTAGTTGATATTGTACCTTCAGGACCAGAACTTCTTGTTTCAGAGGGTGAATCCATCAAGCTTGATCAACCATTAACAAGCAATCCCAATGTGGGAGGCTTTGGTCAGGGAGATGCAGAAGTAGTGCTTCAAGACCCATTACGGGTCCAAGGTCTTTTATTCTTCTTTGCATTTGTTATTTTGGCACAAGTTTTTTTGGTTCTTAAAAAGAAACAGTTTGAAAAGGTTCAATTGTACGAAATGAATTTCTAGGTGCGGGGATTTCTTAACATCAAGTTGGTAAAAGGTGCTAAATTTTTGTTGATCCATATATATATGGATCAACAAAAAATCTCCAAACCCTTTTTGTTGCTTTGTTTATACTTTTTTTTTTTCGTTTTGCGGGATGCCTGGAATTCATTACTTGTATCCTATTCTTAGTACTAGACATACAAACGAAGAGAATACAAGGGAAGGATGGCAAACCGGAACTTTTTTGTTTAGATTGATAGGAAGTTGTGGACAAACAAAAAGAGAGAAAAGATTATAGGGGAATAATTGATTGAGCAAATAGAACTTCTTCTATTAACTTAAACTTATAACTTAGATAAATTATTCAAACAAATTTCAATTTCAAATTATATTATAGAGTAAGTTCCATTAGTAGTTTACTTTTACTATAGAATACTATAGAAAGAGAAAGAAAGAATTTGGAGGATATCTCATGCATAGAAATCCATAGAATAGTGATAGAATATTGTAGTATCCAGAGATTACTCTTTTCTTCTTGCTTCGTAAGAGTTAATTAGAGCAAGGATAGAGACTATGAATCAATCAATGGCTTCAATTCTTCAAAAACATTATTAAGAAACAAAAGAATAGAGTAATGTTTAAAACATCAGAGCAAAGGATCCATTTTGTTATTTTTTTTCTACAAAACAAATATAATATTTTTATTATGTTGACTGTATAACTTTCCAATTTAAATTTGTATGTTTCCGAATTTGTATGTTATGTAATAGATCAAAGTCTTCTTATATTCTTATATCTTATAAGAGTAAGAACTCAACGGGACCTTACCCTCCGTCTGTCTGATTAGAGTGGTAAGGTCCCGTTGAGTTCTTACTCTTCCATGTCTACAATCTGGTTCATCCGATTACTAGAGAGATGAACCCAACCCAGAATATGAACCG